TGGGACTGTTGTATCAAGCTTTTTTATAACACTTTCTATTAGAAATGAATTTTCTAGCATTTGACTTCGAACCACCGAAAGATTTAACTGCACACTTAAAAAGTAGGCTAAAAAGTCAAATGAATACTCATATAATTGATTTAAATGAATCCTTCGTGGTTGCGACCAAACACAAAAATGAAATTGCCAGAAATTGATAAAAAAATATTTCCATTTATTCATCAAAAAAAACGAACTCTTTGAAGACAAAACAAATTTTCCCTGATATCGAACATAATGCATGAAAGGATCCTTGAAGAACCATAGGGTGACTGAAAAATAATTAGCAAAAACTTTTCCAAGATGTTCCATTTTTCCATAGAAATCTATTCTCTCAAAAAAGACTCGGAAGTGTGTTAATCGTAAATGAGAGGATTTTTTACGGAGAAAAAGGAAGATGGATTCGTATTCAAATATATAGAAATTATATAGGAACAGGAAGAATCTTGGATTAGTTTTTGAAAAACTAGAAATCCAATTTTTTTGAAAGAAAAAAAAGAGACTATTCCAATTGCGATACTGGTAAAGAAAGCGCCTTAATAAATGAAAAAAATAGATATCTTTCAAGCAGTAGCGAAGGGTTTGAACCAAGAGTTCCAAATTAATTGGGTAAGGTATTTGTACATCTAACATATAATTTAAATAAGGAAATTTATCTTCTAAAAAAGGAAATATTGAATGAATTGATCGTAAATTATAAGATTTCAAAATTTCCGACCCTTCTAAATCTAAAGAAGAGACTAATCGTAGGGAAAAGGGAATTTCCACAATAAGGGCAAATCCCTCTGATAGTCTTTGTAAATAAAAATTCTTGTTGTACCCCCCAAGAAAAATCTTGTTAGAATCATTAGGGGAAAAAATAAAGTGATTCTGTTGATACATTCGAGTAATTAAACGTTTTACAATTAATAAACTAGATTTATTGTCATAACGAGAATTTTCCAACCTATTTAAACCATGATCATAAGCAAGTGCATAAATATACTCTCGAAAGAGAACGGGGTATAGGTATAATAAGTCATGTTGCCGAGATTTATCTAGTTCGAAATATCCTTGAAATTCCTCCATTTTTTTAATTAGATTTCAGACAGGAATAGGGAATTATGAGGTTATCAAATGATACATAGTGCGATACAGTCAAAACAGGGTATTCTATTATCCTAAGAAATCCGCTTAGATATGCTAAGAAATAGGCTAAGATAGAAACCCCGAAAACATCATCGGCGGACTCTCGCTCCCCTCTTTTTCCATCTAATTGTTTTATATTTATTCTGGGATAACAGAAGGGTTAGAAATCCTTTATTTTATCAACCCAATCGCTCTTTTGATTTAGGAAACAAAAAATTTCTTTATCAATATACTCTTTTTTTTATACACATTTATCTCCATTTCACAATGAAAAAAGCTAATAATTAGGATTCATAAGAAAAATAAAAAAATAATCCGATCATAGGATAATCTTTTCCCGTCCCAAGCACTAATATATTTTTAACGTCTAATTAGATTGGGGAATCATTCAAATTAAGAACGAAAGCTCGTTGCTTTTTTTTTCCTATCATTGGAGACAGTGGGCCCTATCCATCTATTAATTCAACCCAACTTTGAAATTTGTTTGTTCCGAGACAAGAATTCAAGCAAGGTTTTGGACCAGATCCGATAAGAATAAAATATTCTTAGAATTCTCCATTGATACGACATGCTGCTTTTTCCATTCATTCCTTTCTGGATCAGTCGTGGTCTTGCAAACTTTATTTATGGTATGGACGAATCTTTTGCTTCATATAAATGTGTAAAAAAATCGAGTCGCACTTAAAAGCCGAGTACTCTACCGTTGAGTTAGCAACCCCTATGATTAATAAAAACTAATAAAATAGGATGTGTAGATACAATCAAAATCAAAATAAAGATAAAGAATTAAATTCTACAAAAAAAAAAAAAAAACATTCTATTAAAATAAAATAGAAATAGATAAATACATCTAATTGATTAGGAACATCAAAATGAACAGATCCGATGAAAAAACCCAAATCTATAGAACGTAAAAAAATAGATCCTTTTTTTCTATTCACGATCGAATTATATTTCTTTGATACACTCTTGTCAATTCTTTGATACACTCTTCTCAATATGACTGTTGAAAAAAGAATATAGAAAATAAGTATATATATGAAATCAGAATCCACTCAATTTTTAAAAAATTCTAAAAAAAAAAAACAATATTAATTAAATTAATTAGTAGTTTCTCTCATGTTGTGTCAAATTCACATCGAAAAAAGAAATCGTTTTTCTCTCCTATATAAATTTGAAAAACCTTTCTCGTAAGATATTGTCTACTAATAAGTTTCTATTCCAACACGGAACGAAAGGGACAGTATATAGGATGAGTCAAAAGCTTTGTGATATTTAACTCGATTCATGATCCGAAAGTACGAGATAGAAAAGAATACACCAATCCTATGGA